GCAAGCAAGCTACCTCTACACGGGTAAGGGCTCTGCGATGAGTAAGAAGCCGACGGCTAGACCCATTTCTTACCGTGCTTCCATATCTCGATTAGTTGGGACGTGTCTTCGTCAGAAGCCTTTAATCTGGGGTTCCCTTAATGGAAATGGACGTTGTCAATGGATTTTTCTACGCTAACTTATTCAGGGATTCTATTTCGATAAGTAAGTAAATAGTAGCTGCTGCCCTTATACTATAAAAGCTATAATTCTTCTTTCTTTTCCTCGTGCTTACGTTGCTTCTGCTGCTTCTTGCTTGCTTATTCTTATTAATGGGCGGGATGGGGAAAGCCCTCTCCCTCTGGTCGATACGGTTCGGATGCACTCACTTCCTCTCCTTGCAGTCGAGCTAGGCCTAAAGTTAAAGTAAAGCCTTCAAACCAAAACTACTTAATAAGCGTAAGCGGGCTCAGTTGGCCGCTACGGGCTCTTTTACTAGATATGTAAAGACATCCTGCGGCTATATATATGAGCTGGCGACCACCAAGAGATTGTTTTTCAAACGGAGATGGGACAGCGTGCTAGTCCTAGTCTCCAGGATTTAATGGATCTGTTGATAATGCATTTCAGCTGACAGTAAGGGCAGTCGATGAGAACTTGGGCATTCTTAAGTAAATGTACAAAAAAACCATGATCGTAGTTCTGTTTTCCGCATGAACAAACATTCAAAAGTGGGATACAACAGGGGGCAAATGCTTATATAACCGTTTTGGAGAGAAGAGACTAAGGCGCTATTTGCTTTAATAATGGCTCGATTGATCGTCGAGTAGATTCTAGGAATGGTTTTTGTATTTTGTAAATAGAGCCTCCTGACCTCGAGACAGGTTCTCTCTCTATTATCCGTTATTGCAGCCTGAAACTACCTAAGCCCTCGGCAGGGAAGAAGCTTTAGAATGAGGGGATGAAAAAGTGTTTTTTTCTTCTGGGTAAAGGCATCCGAAAGCGTAGCAAAAAGTAGGGTTGCTTGCTCGACTAAAAGGAGAGGGAGGTTTGCTTTCCAAGGTTTCTTCCAGATGAGAGGAAGAGGGGGGCTTTAGCCTTACATTTATCAAGCTCGAACTCTAGCGGAAGAACTGAGGAAAAAAAGGCTTTTACGAGAAACATTTACTATTATATGCATCCAGTAACTTAGGATTAGAATTGGAACTCTGTTTCTTGGGACAGCAAGCTATGGAGCGGGTTTAACTCGCTAAATCTCAGGTTAAGCTCTTGGTTGTGTTCCTGTGTTTAGCCTGGGATAAGAATCGCTATCGCTTAGGTAGATTTACTCGCTCAACCGAAAGGGCAAGGCCTGCTGCTGCTACGGTATCGCTTAAAAATCTCCCTACTTCAGAAATCACTATCAAAGTCTGCTATTAATTTTTTTTTATTATGCCTGGCTCCGGAGCAACAATCTAAAAATCAAAAAAGAAAATGGATGGATTGGTTGATACGGGTATGACTGTCTACACTCACTCGAATGCTGAACAGCTTAGTAGCTGCGGCAAGGGTCTCATATGTTCTGGAATTAGCTGAAATAGAGCAAATACATCTTCCTTCTTGACGGAGAAGAATTTAGAGAAGTTCAGGCCCTAACCCATTCCGATCCAGGAAAAGGCTGCTAAACTTCAGCAAATACAGCTTGAGCAAAAGCAAATACCGATTCTCCTTCAGTAGTATACGCCATAACTGAATCTCTTACTCGTTCATTCAGAATCTCTCCCCCACGCTTACTCCACAAGATGTCTTCCTTCTGGTTCATACCATGGTGGGGTCCTCGACTGGGTGAAAGTAACGTGAGAAAAACCGCCCGTCGCACACCAATGCTTGCCTTTTCTTTCAGGAGTGGATTCATCTTATCCCGTTTTTCCAAAAGACGTCTTTCTATTGATTTCCTCCGTTGACACATCTCCGCATGGGGCCTGGGAAAGGAATCCATTAGCTATCTTCACTAGACTGCGCCACAGCGCTTGGCTGTTTTGTTTTAGTGCCCTATCAGCGGTGTGACCCGAACGAAGACCACGACACGCACCAGGCGGATCCCAATCTCCGGACCAGACGGTCCAACTTCCGGGTCAGATGATCCCTAAGAATCAAAGAGGGGTCAAGAACGCGCATTTGAAACGGTTCCAAGCTAAGGAAAGAGCCTCCTTCGACGTTTGAGATGGAAGAAACAACAGATCCAAGCCTTTGACCCGGATGATCCGACAGCCTTTAGGAACCCACGGTAGCAGCAACAGAAGCTTCTTTTGGATCAGATCCCCCGGTCTCGGTGTTAGGAATGGATCAAGCTCCAGGTCCAGTTTACGCTTTTGTTGACGACACAGAAAAAGATCCCGACCCATCAACCTTTGAAACAGCAGATCCTTCTTTATTTTATTAACCTCCGAACTAAGGGATCGCGCAAGAAGACTGGAGAAGAATTCAGTGAGAAGATTTCCCTGCCGATGAGATCGCCTCCACGGAGTTACCCGACGAACTCGAGCTCCAGGCGATGCTTCTTCTGAACAAGAGCTTTCAACTCTCCTTCTGAACTCTCAGTCTCAAAACCCGTAACAGCAGACTCAACTGAGCTTCTTTCAACTCCTTGAAATGCTTTGGGCTCAAAATCAACTAAGGAAAGCGCGAGGTTTCCGTATGAATATTTACCCGCGAGAAGAGAGTTTCACTCGGCTTAAAAGTCACAATGGTCATTGAGAGCGTTTACTTGCTGCCCGCATAGGTAGCTATCGACAAGAAGGAGAGTGGGACCGTGGCTATCAGCAAGAAAGAAAGTGGAACCTAAAGAAAGGACTCAACTGAATGAAAGAACTGAAGCTATCTTGTATGACACTCCCGCTGCGCGAGATCGTCGTTCCCTCTAGACGGGTGGTTTGCAGCATTGCTTGGCAGCGGACGATTACACTTTGTGTATAGAGCTAGAAGAAAAGAAAAGAGAAGAAGCCTTGATCTTACACTTGACCTTACAATAGGGCCGAGCCTAAATAAAATAGTGGGTTGTTGCCATAATAGATTTCAAACCCTTTCCAGGGGATAGCCTCCGACCCGAGGTTTGAACATCAAGTGCGCGTCCTATCAAACCGCACTATAACTTTTGCTGGGGTGGGTTCCGGAGCTGACCACGACGTATCATATCAAGTCACCACCAAAAGGAAAAGGGCTTATTGTGCATCTCCCTTTAGGCGCCAGCAAAGCATTCTTTAATGAATGCAAGTGGGATGCTGTCCATCTCAAGCACGAGCCGAGCTGCCTCACGGCTGACTTTCAGGCTCGGGCTCATCAGACACCAAGTCCTTAGTCGCAGCTCACAGGTACGTAGGTCCGTCCATCCGTTCGCTTCCGCCGCTTCCCTCGTCGTACGTAGTCCTCTTCCTCTTAGTCTTATTCTTCGAGGCCCTAAAGTCCAACATCCAGATGATCATCCGAAGCCATGCGAGCATCCAAATCCACATCGGAATCCGTCGCATCAGAAGCAGCAGTAGCTATGGATATATCAGATACTAGGAATTGCCAACCCCTTAGAGTACTCAACCTGTGAGCCTTCCAGTTCATCCGGAAGAGGCGGCTGAGGACAAAAGCACGGCCCTTCGACGTGAAAGTGGAATGGGTGGGCCTCGGTCCGGAGATTTGGATTGATGAAGCTCCTTCTCCTTTTCTCTGATTTTTGAAGAACCGTTGGACCCTCAATGAGTACCAGTTTTATTTTCTCCCATTCGTCTTGAGCCTGTCAAACACGGAGACTCGAGGGACTGCTGGGGTACGGCGTGGCAAGAGCCCTGTAGATGAGTCTTTATCTGAGACTATTTGAAAGATGGCTGCCTTTTGCTTATTGTCGCAGTAGCCTAAACATTGTGTTTCCCGGTCGATCGTTCCGTTGCCGGCCAAGGCCAAGACTTCGTGCTGAGACTCAGTTAACATCTGTTCGAAGGCTCGGAACATTTTGATTCCTCCATGCATCAGGATCTAGGACTGCTTTCTTCAGCATTCGGTGTACTTTCTTACTGTACTGGAGAAAGACTAGTCGTTTCCTCTCGTTTGATTCTCTTTTTAGAGTCCCGTTTCCTCTCCCCAGCTACATCTCCCTATCGGTCGAATGGTATCTTCAATAACTAGTAGGTCTAGTAGGTTCTTCAATAACTAGTAGGTCTAGTAGGTTCATAACTTGATATCCTGGAGTTGGGATTCAGTCTAGACCCCCTTACCTTCCTCGGTAGGATTGAAAGAGGTTGTTTTCCTCTCTGCATAGAGCTAGCCCACCTGGACTCGAGCCTTCACTTCAAGCACCCCCCGTACTTCTGCTCATCCCAGAGAATCTATTTGATCAATAACCGGTATTTCTCTTTCCCAAGCTCGATCAATATCCACTTTATGAGGGAAAGAATCTACTTTCTGAGCTCAACGGTCTCACACTTCCTAGCACGAGAGAAGGGGTCTCAGAGGCCAATCAAACACCTTTTAAGGCATAGTTCAGGGGGAAGACGAGTCGGATCCCATGGACAGGCTTTGAAAGTGGATAGATAAAGTACTATCATAGAATCGACATTAGTTGCGGTGGTATTTATTGAATTCCACTCAAGTGGGCAAGGGAGGGTTGGTAAACGTAGAGAGATAGTAGCTTTAGCCACTTTATCTTCTCTCCTGATTACTGTCTAAGTCTAGATCCTAGCTAGCGCATACTTGCATCTGTTATTACAGAAAGGGCTTGATGAAGACCACCGTTAGTGATTGGGCACCCGCTCCCTTTAGAGGGAGATGAGCAACACAGTGCGTTCCAAACCAACTTAGCTTAGCGGCCGACCAAGCTGAGCAACCGGCTGGGAAGCCTCACTTTCAACGCTCATGCTTGCTTCCCTTGCTTATCTAAAAGATGGACGAGCCACTCTTCTATTTGAATGCCTATCCCCTGCCTATGCGCTTGCCTGAAGAAAAGCCCTTACCTAGGATAGGATGAAATCTGGTTCTAACAACCTTTTACTCGTTCCCACAATCATCTTTCTTGTACCTCGATAACCAAATCCCATTATCACGAGGAACTGGCTTTCATATTTCATAAAGGGAAGTGCGCCGGGAAAGCCACCGGAGATGCTGGTTCAATTCCAGCTTGTGAATCAAAGAAAAGGGGAGGCGCACCGACCGGAAGTGAGGAGCCAGAAAGCATAGATTTCCAGGTCTATCTATTAGACGTTATTTCACCGATGCGAGTGCCGAGTTGTTTCGAGTCTCAGAAAATCCGATCCTCGCTCAGCTCCAGCTTCAAAGGTATGATATGTAGGCAGATTTTCCGGTAGGTTGAGTCGGTCAACTGTCATGTAAAGAACAGAAAGGAGAGACTTTCCAGTCCATGTGTGTAGCATCTGACTTTTCCAGCACTATCACTGAACTAGTACCGTACTTTCCATTAAATCAATGACTAAAACTCTAAATGACGGTCCGTCCAGACACTTCACTAACTTGAAAGAGGCCTTGAAGGAGTGAAAGAGAGAAGAAAGAGTAGCCGTTGTTGGTGTACGTGTAACCGGTCTTTCTGGTCTTGTTTGCGTATCAGCTCAAGCAGTTGCCTCTGTTGGGTGAATACCCTTTGCTATTGAATTTTAAGAAGCTGTGGCACTGACTTGAGGAATGGAGATTTCACCTGGAAGGTGTCGAAGGAAATGAAGAAGAAGCATCGAATGCTAGTCTTGTGCCCCTGTTAGCACTTTCCTGCTTTCCTGAACTGAACCGGATTGCACTGATTAGGCAGAAGAAAGATACCATTGACCTATGTTATATGCGACTGTGGAGCACGAAGGGCAGCCTTTCTTTCCTAATGAGGATTCTCAACAGCATCTGTCTCTAGGCTTACTAGACGGAATTCGTCTTATCTTAGTACTAGTAGCAGTAAGAAGGGATTGGCCGCATATATTCATTCTTGCGCATCCTCCGATTCTTGCAACTGTCTTTGTGAACATGAGGAGATGGTATTGAGCTTTCACCGAAACCAAGGGAAACCCCCAGAGAGACGAGTTCACACCGACCGCTACTCTGTTGTTTCGCCCTTCTTCAACAAAGGCGGATCTAGAACTGTCACCTTCCTGAATAGCGAGATAGAGTCAAAGTCAAGCCAAAAAGGCTACTCTTCGAAAGCCTCTCTCTTTTATTACCACTCGCCGTGGGAAGTTTTCGATTCCGCCCATCCCTTCTTATGAGATTTCTATACCACCGTCTTCTATAGCAGGGGATAGGCCGACAAGACTAGCATCGCTTATTCCTCTCTCCATTGGACCTACTATCGACTTGCCTTTCATCGCGCTTTCCCTTCCACCGACGAGGATCATCAACCCAGGATGTCCGTTATTTATCTCGCTCTTCAGTGCGGTAGAGTTTGGCTTCTCTCTCTCCACTGGTACGGAGCTCGCTTCCTTCCCCTCAGCTTATCCGGCCAGGCGTGTGTTGAGCTATAGTATCCCTGGGTATTTGCCTCCTCATCAAGCTAGTTTGATTGGTTGGTGAGTCCGAAGGCTTGTTCTGATTGACTGAATCAGGAGTAGCTCCTATAGTAAAAAGGAGCCGCCTTCTCAAGCCGTGTATCGAGAGCATAGGCACATACCTTATAAAGCTTCTTATTAAGAGTGTTCGGCGCATGAAGCGGCCAATGGGATAGTGGTTTGATTTGTGGATCGCTTCTATCTTCCCTAGTAGCCTAGCCTCTTCTGATCTCATTCCCAGTCCAAGCTCTGACTTTACCTGATGACTCTGTGTGTGGACCAATGGCAGAGCACTTGTGGCGTTAACCAGTATCGATCTCAGACTCAGAGCACTTTGTTCACCCCCAAGAAGTTAGCCCAGGCATTAGTTGCTGAAGCTTGGACGGACTCCCTGCTGAGTGACTCATCCTTGTTTCAAAACCACCACCCAGTCAACAAGGCATACTTGCTCACTGCGATCTCTAGCACAGTTTCATTCGTACCGACCCTCTACGGACGGGGTCAAGAGTGCCTTGCCGTTGCTGTCGCGTATCCAACCACCCTATCGGTATCACCTACGCTACTTATTTCTGACCCCCACCTTCTTGCTTTCTGATCCCTAGCTCGGATAAAAGATAGGATTTCATTCCTCAGTGAACGTATAAGCGTTGCATTCTACGAAAAGGCAGGATACGCGAGGCCCATTAGCCACCAATCTGGAGTTGGACTCCTGGTGGGTCCTCTCCCCAATTTGAAAGACCTTCGGGGATGGGCTCAACAAAGGAAGGCTGGTACGCGTAGATAGTAGGTCGTAGATCAGGTAAGTGGTAGATCAGGTAAGTGATCGTAAAATAGGGCGAGAGTCTCTTGCTCGACTTTGGCGGAGTAGAGCCCTATTCATCTATCAAATTCCCAGGATGAGACATCGAATGAGAATTTTCCAGCGAAAGCTGGTTTATCCCTTGCCTTCTGCTCATCATGCTCGAAAAGGTTTAATTCCATGTTCCTCCACTCTTGCTGCTTTCAAGCTTCTGTTGACTCAGTCGGTTCTGTCGCTTCAGCGGAAGAGTCAGCAGCATAGCCAGTTGCAGGGCCTGTTTGGGACTGTAGTTAGCCTGCTTCTCCTGCCTAGCGAGGTTGTAGATGGACCGTCGTTCCTTAATCTAAATAGCGGAACAAGGGAGCTCTGCGACCATCCCCCCTTTGGGGAAGCGAAGCAGGGGGGTGACGTTCCACTTACACTGACTATCTAGGCTGGGCTAGTTCTTTTAGTCTTTTATGGTATAGTGAGTTGTTGTTCTTGAAAGGAACTAGGTATCCCGGGTCAGTGGATCTGTGCCTGACCCGCGGGGGCTTCTCACTGAGTAATTGCCGTAGTCAGGGAAGGCCTATAACTTTCGGGTATCGAGTGAAGAGTCTTTCCCCAGCTGCATGTCTAACAGGAAGGGAACGGAAAGCGATCGATCAATCCCTTGGTGTCGATATCCTTTTGTCTTTAAAGGTATGGATTCGATATCCCCTGTCCCTGCTTTAACTTCCCTTTGTATCCGGCGGGTAAGGTAAGGGTCTGGTATTTGTATTGGGCAATGCTTATGGGATCCCTGCTTCTGTAGCGGATTGATTTTAGTTAGTGAAGTGGTACCCTAAGTGACGGAAGGAATCAGGTAGATTGTAAACAGCTCTAAGGCAAGGTGAAGGCTTGCAGGCATTAGTCGCTATAGTCAGATGGGCCTCCGTTGCATTCATTAAGGAGTGTAAGGAGTAGTGCAATTATGAAAGCGAAATTATCATCCCCCTTAAGGGCGGGGCAAGCATGACTCAACGCAATATCCTGATCTCAGAAAAGAGTTGCATATACAACCAGGCATAAAAGATAGAGAAAAGGAAGAAGAAAGCCGAGTCAGATCCGATAAGCCGGGCATCTTCAGATTTCACATAATCCAGGCATAAAAGATAGAATTGTGACTTTTGAGATTTCGCCTTCCTCGCTCTAGTTGACTTAAAGCCTTTAATGGCGCAATGTCGATGGTGCAGGCTCGACGGCTCTGGCTCTAGTTGGGCAATCAATAAGGGCGTGTCTTTCGGCTCTAGCTAGTAGCTCTAGTTCTAGTTGGGCAATGCAATTAAGGGCTGGTAGCGCCCCTGGTTCGATAAGGGAGACAGCTGGCATTACTTGTTCCTCCCTCTTCCACTTCTTTCTTTATCGATTTGGTTAGTGTTTTGTTTACAAAATCTCTAGCAGTTGGGGCAGCTGCCATCTCTAGTTAAGGCAGCTCTTGGAGCTAGTGCAGCGGAGGTTATCACCTAAACTCCCCCTCCTCTTCCTGGTGCTCTAGTGCTCTAGTACTGTAGTACTCTAGTGCATAGCTTTAGTAAGAAGTGCTTAGCTGTAGTAACTAGTGGATCGCATTAGACTATCTACGAGATTTCCCGGCTCAGACAACAGGACCGAAGAAGCAGATCTCGAGAGAGAAAACACTACTACAGACCTAGCCTGGCTTCTGCTACTAGAAGATAACAGGACCCTGGCATCACAGCTAACCGAGATCTGAATCCACAAAAATCAGGAGCAAGGGAAACCAACCAGACTAGGCCTAGACTAGAAACTCAACTTACAGGTCCACCGCTCATTACTTCTTCTGTTCCTCTTGAAATCGATAGATGCGGGTTCATTTGTTAGTGTCTATCCCCCCTTTGGATGGAGCTGGCATGGGAACGAAGGAATAAGAGCTTGGGCCTGTACCCGCCCCGAACAAAGGCGGATCGGTGGAAAAAAGAGAATGACTAGGCGGGGTCGCTTCCCTTCTCTCAATTGATTGCCGGGCCCGGGGCAGGGGAGGTTCTGAAAGAAATTGATTCGAGGTTGGTTGAGATGCTGCTTCTGTGGCTGATGATGGGGAGCGGCAGCTGGATTTGGATATGGAGATCCGGTCGATGGCCGTCTCATTTGATCCTGGTTCTGCCAATGATGGAGATTCAGAGAAAGGGACAGGTACTAGGAGGGATAACTAGTGGAGTTATCGCCTTCAAGGTTCTTCCGCACTGGAACAAATGAATTAGATCACGGGGCGTTAGCTAAAGATGGAGAGTTCGGGTCCGCTTCCCCTTCTGATGGCAATGGTGGACGAACCCTGGTTAGCTGTCGATGTGTGGCTAGTTCTGTTGAGCTTTGCTCCGCTTCTTATTCTTGCACTTGCGTATGCCTCTTTTGATTCACTTGAAGCATCTAGCCTTTGAAACCAATTACCATGTGTTGTGACATCAATCCCATACATAAGCCCGGATTTAGGGTTAAGAAGTTCCTTGACTTACTATGAATCGCATCTCTCAAGTTAGAAGGATTTGATATTGGGCATTGCCTTCCCTTACTTACTAATGGGCAATCAATCAGTCCAGCCTTTTCTGATTCACGTGGCAAAGAAGCCCATCTAAGAGCCTATGAATGTGCAGCTGACTAGGGCAAAATAGAAGGAAAGAGGGCTCCTTCTATTCCGAGTTGGCCATTTTCTTCTTTTCCGAAAGTCAGTGCCACGCCACAGCTGAGTCAATAGCTGCCTAAGAGCCTGTGTCTAGCCAACCAGGGGAGACCCAAGCAGCAAGAAAAAGAGGGCGGGCTTTCTCGAACAAGAACAGTAGCGGGAAGTTGCCTAGCCTTGCTAACGGTTTTCAACCTCCTTCGGACCCTCACTCAGGGCATAGCTCGAATCTAAGTAAGTTTAATAAAGTGTTCAGTAATCGTCTGTGAACAAATCGGCTCTTGCAAGAGAAGCATAGGCAGCAAAAGAAGACTTTCGCTAAACAAGAGACAGCTTCACAAGAGAAAGGAGTCGATTCCTTATTCTATTATAGGTAGCGCGCACAGGAAAGAGAGAAGAGCGACAACAAGGTATCAACAGCCCCAAGGAATAGAACTGAGGGCTATCAATCCTCCACAAAAATCATTGTACGCACGAGTAGAAAGAAGTAGATGAGGGTTAGATAAATACTAAAAAAATGATACAAAACAAAGCCGAGAGAAGTAGGGTTGGTAGAATAGGAAAGACATCCCTTTCCCTTCCATGCCAGTTCGGGCATAGTGTCTGATGTGCTAGATCGTTATTCTATATGATGAGTGATTGAATGTAGCTGAAAGTGAGAGGAGAGAGGATGCAGTTAGCGGGAGAACAACTTGGAAATGTCAGAGGCGGAACATCAAGGTAGACATGCACTGTCCTTCCTATCAACCAGTCCTATCTGCCGCGAACCAGCAAAAACCGCACCATCCTTAGGTGGCTACTTATGCCCGTACGTACTACCCAGGCGGTCATACCCTTTTACTACCTTTAACGACAGATACTGCTACCGTTAGAGCGAGCGGCAGATCAAACAGACCCTCCTTTCTAGTCATAGCCCTAAAACACGTTGAAACGTTAATCCAGTAGCACGACGAACAATTCACAATTCCAGGAGCAGCAGTCGTTGAAGCGGCGTAGGCAGGAAAGGGTGTGGGTCAAGCAGGTGGGTTTTGGCGGCAAGCATAGCCCGATAGCCAGAGAGCAAACGGACAACAGAGGGTGCAGCGAGAGCAGCATTCCTATCCTTCCCCATTCTAGTCGAGCGATTCCTCATGCTAGAGGTTACTGGCATTAGCAGATACCTGACCTGTCTTCATTGGGAAAGCAAGCATGATCCATTCCAACTCTGGTAGAGAGTGCAAAGCACAAAGAGATGCCATTACTTTAGAGCTACTAGCTTAGCGAATCCCCTTGGAGCTGGTAGCCCTGAGAGGGAATCTTAGTAGCATGAGGAAAGCGACCTACTCCTCTCTTCTAGCTGACAGGACTGCTTCGTTGAGTCCTTAGTGAGCTGATAGTTATGGAATGGGTATATTCGAATGGTATTGCTTCCGGCTATTCTCATTCATCCTAGGCTTTAGCAGCAGCGTACTGGCCTCCAACCCCGCCCGTCCGGCGCCGACACTTGCTATTGTTAGCAGCACGGCGAAAGCCCCTTCTTGAGTGAGCAGCACCTGCTAGCTGACAGGAAAGAGTGGTGCTCTTCGTTCCATTCCTCCTCACTTAGCCAATCTTTAGATTCGAATTTATCCCTGAAGTATGCGGTTGGGCCACTACTTCCACGAGCATAGGGGGTCCAAGGAGTCCTTTTCACCAAAAATTCCGACTCGTTCCAGGACCCGGCCGGAGGAATTTCATAGAACTAGAGGCTGCTTATTCGAGCGATTAGGCTTTCTCCCCGAGTGAAGCCACGCCCCTTGAAAGTAGGGTAAGGTTCTCGCTCGCGGGAGGTCCGTTTTAGCTATTAGCTAGAGGGATATACCTTGTACGAACATAGGGAGTAGTGGTCGTCCCCCGATCTCGATTGATGGGGCATCACAGCCAAGTGAGACTGAAGCCGCTCTATTTGCGTGATTCCCCTTGCTGCACGCACCCTGAAAAAAAAAAGCCTCTAAGAAAGCTCTTTTTCGTCGGGACACTCCCTTTCCTCTGTCTTCCTAAATCTCTTATCTATAGTCATACTACCTTACTTACTAAATAGGAGAGTATGTGGTATTGATAGTTGAGTGAGAGGTGACATACCTCGACCGAAAGCGAGAGGGAAGAAGAGATGGGTAACCATTACTCGACGATAGGGATAGGAGCTAAAAAGCTAACTCGGCAAAGGGCTTTCCAACATCAGAATATGGAGCAGAAGAGCGGATTATCTGGCATTGCCAAAGAATGAGCCGAAGCTAACAGGCTTTGTAGTTGACCGGTTGAGAACTTATTGACTAACTAGGGAAAGGAGGGATTCCTCAAACCTCGACTAAAGAGAAAGAGAACCAGGAATGCAGTCAAGCAGGGTACCGGCTTTTGAAGCCAGGTGACCTTTTTAGGAATTTAGGGAAAGGAATTCAGGTACTAACTCATCTATAAGGTAATGGGATAGACCAAACTTAGATAGGGGTGAAACGGAGCCGCTAACTCGCCCGAAAAGAGGAACTTGAATCTCGAGGCTCGAAGGAAGCTATTAGATACGAATAAGTGTTGGAACACGGGGCATAAAGCAAAGGTGTAACAAGCCTCTTTCCTCCGCTCGACTAATAAGTAGTATTGGCGGGTGTACCAGATCGATCAGAGAAGTGCCAGTGGCAGCGGCTGATGTTGATGTAGCGATTCTGTTTCGACTTCGAGTAAAGTAGCTAAGGTTTTGAAGACATGGCATAGCCCAAAGCACCAAAGCGCAGGTAAGGTTCTTTCGTTGTTGAGTACCCAATTTCCTCATCCTCAGGAGAGCGGGTAATCGCCCTTTAGAATAGGCAGAGGGGAACGAGACTACTGGTTCAACCAATCAATCTCTGAATTGCAGGTGCAGGCTAGGGGGGAACATTCCTATTAGAAAGGACAGGAGTGGCACTGTGAAAGAAAATATCTATCATCACCAGATACGGTCAAGAAAACCAGTGACAGAAGTACGGAGTTGAAGCAGCAGCTTTCGGCTAAGTCTGAAAGAAGTTCGTAAGGCGTCCAACGGTCCGGCTAATAAGTCGAGGTACAAGACAAGACCGATAGAGAGAGGTTTTGAACTTTCAACTAAGCTAAGGAGTGGGAACCCGCACTCTTTTGACTGAGAGGCAAGCCGAGGTGTAGTTCCTTTATGCAAAGTAGGGCTAAAAGGATTAGCAATAGGCTCGACCTTGACTTGAGGGAGAGGTTCGACACTTAGCTCGGCATTTAGGGTAGGCATTCCAAGGGGCGAAGAGAGAATAGCTTTACTTCGAGTTTCAGGTGCAGGAGAGGGGGTTACTACTCGACTAATAAGTGTTGGATTGGAGGGGAACTTCTTTCTCTTCCCCAACTGGGAAACTCATGCCAGGGGAAGAAGTAGCTACGGTAAACTCTAAACTCTCTTTCTTCTTTCACTCATAGCTATCTGACTGTGAGGATTCCCCCTTGTATTCCCCATAGGCTAGGAAAGGTTAGTAATAGGCTCAACTACAAGTCTTGGAGCTAGTCAGTATGGTATGAGGATCGAAGGGCATAAATCTTTTCTAACAATGGGGATGCCCCTAGTTGTTGAATTCCTTTAGTAGGAATTACTAGCTCCGACCTTAAGGTTAAGGAATAGGTCCGAAGATGCGACTAGAACTGAAAGAAGAGGAACGCCACTTGACCGAATAGGAAGGTTTTTCCTGGGTAGGACTTTGGGTATTCGACCGAAGCCAGTAAAGTTTCCACACCTGAGGGTGCATCAACCTCTTTTCTTTCATCCCAAGAAAGGTTTGGAGGGGACAAGCGAGGCTAAGACTAAGCAGCCAAGCCAGTATCTCCCTTCAACCCGAGGTATCCAATTCTAACCTCAATGTTGAAGTAACAGTAGAGGGGGACCAGAAATACGTCGAAGGAGCGAAAGCTAGTTGAAAGGGCTATTTTCTATAGATGTAATAGACCTACCAGCGAGAACTCAAAATGCTTCGAAGGCAGAATAAAAGCAACTCAAACTGAAGCTGCAACTGCAATTAACCCGAAAGCGGAAAGAAGGGAAGGCGATGTAAGAGACCTCAAAAGGGCTGGCATGGAAAAGGGACCTGGCGGAGCGGGAACTAAATCCCCTGCTATAGCGCTTTATCAATATGGAAAGGCTTGCCAAATTTTTTCTTAAGGTGTAATACTCACTTGTAAATGATTGGTGTCAGAATTTTTCACTGATCAGGTGTGATCAGTCTCATCCGTGTAAGAATTAGGAATTCCTCTTCCAACTCGTCCCGGAATAGGCGTTATGGCAAAGAACAAGAAGAAAACAAAAGGAGAAATTTGTCCAATAGTAACAAATGGTGCCTCCACAGGTTGACATCCGATCCAACCTAGTAGTAAGCAATCCGCCAAAAGCAACCAAAATATTCCTTGGTGAATCGGGCGAAAACTTGAACTACGCACATACATACTTTTAAAAAAAGGTAAAGCCAACAGACATATAAAAACTGGTGCTATTGCGGCTACACCTCCCGATTTGTCAGGTATACTACGAAGAATGGCATGGATCGGTAGGAAATACCATTCCGGCACAATATGAGGCGGGGTGGGCATCGGATTAGCAGGTATATAATTGTCGGGATGCCCCAAAACATTAGGAGCATAAAAAATCCAAATGGAAAAAAAGATAGCAAAAGCTACCCAACCTACTAGATCCTTTACATAAAAATAAGGGTAAAAAGAAATTTTATCCATCTCTGAATGTACACCCAATGGATTATTTGATCCATATTGATGCAATGCGGCCAGATGAAGAAGACTGGCGCCTACTAAAATAAAGGGGAGTAAATGATGAAGACTAAAAAAACGATTTAAGGTAGCATTGTCCACGGAGAAACCACCCCAAAGCCAAGTCACTATGGTATCTCCTACTACAGGTAGGGCGCTAGCTAAGCTTGTAATTACTGTAGCTCCCCAAAAGCTCATCTGACCCCAAGGGAGTACGTATCCTGTAAAAGCTGTCACAATCATTAATAGGAAGATTACAACTCCGAGACACCAAACAAATTCCCTAGGACTGCTATAACTCGCATGATATAGACCACGAAAAAGATGAAGGTGAACCACAATGAGAAACATACTTGCCCCATTAGCATGCATATAACGGAGCAACCAGCCCCCTTCAACATCTCTCATAACGTGTTCTACGCTGTTGAAAGCTAGATCCACATGAGGTGTGTAATGCATAGCTAAAAAAACGCCAGTCACTATCTGAATGACTAAACAAATACCAGCTAACGGACCGAACCCCCACCAATAACTAAGATTGCTCGGGGTTGGATAATCTATCAAATGCTGATTAAGTGTGGAGGATATAGGTTGTTTAAGAAGAGAGAATCGTTGGTTCCTTATAGTCATTTCTCTTTCCTATCGTGACAACTCTTGTTCCCCCACCTTTTTAGCGTTCTGGGCCCTACTTACATTAAATATAGAGTTACTTTATTTGACTTTCGAAGGATGGAGGGGGTATACAGCGAAAGAAGCGCCGAAGGGGTCATCCTGGGTTACTGAAGAGTCGTCCGACCGCTCGGTGACCGAATCTGAGAGGGTTTTACCGCTTTCTCTTCTCTCCAGCACTCTCGGACTGATCATCTTGCTGCAAGCTTCAAAATCGAATAAATCTAATGGAAATTTAGGTCTCTGTCCGCTTGGAAGATTCTTATTTCCTCTTCGGTGAAAGAGGGCAAGGGTGTGTGGGAGAAAGAATTCGAAAAGGGGCCAAGTGGAACAGAGTGCGACCCCTAAGCAATTGGGGGTTCTCGCTCATCTCTTGGGGGTGGGGGTCCATATCATCTGAAAACTTTTCCATTAGCATAGCTAAATTTGAATAGGATGACTCAGCGTCAGGAAAAGTAAGCCCCCCTTTTGCCTTGATTGAATTTTGCTTCGCTGCGCCCTGAATCAATCAAAAAGCTTATTGATTTGATTCATCCCATTTCATTTGGGCGAGAGGGAGGCTGTGAGTCACCTGGGCTACGGATTTGTCGGTTGGTTGATTCTCGAAATTACTTCTTGAGAAAAAAAAAGGCCCTCGGGTCCCGACCCACAAATGAATAGGAAGCGGGGCGAGGGTCTTTCATTATCATTAAAGGGAAGGGGGGAAAAGAGGGGTGTTCTGGGGGGGGCCGCTTTTCGCAGCTTTAGAAAGGAGAGAATTTCAGAAGGTCACTCTACCTTACCTATCGGCGGAAAATATTTGCGTTGGTTTTTCCAACGAAACTAAGCACTTTTTTGTCTTTTTGAAGGCTCAGTCCCACACTCTGACTTCAATGATGGGAACAACCTCCGTACGTCACTCTACCTTACCTATCGGCGGAAAATATTTGCGTTGGTTTTTCCAACGAAACTAAGCACTTTTTTGTCTTTTTGAAGGCTCAGTCCCACACTCTGACTTCAATGATGGGAACAACCTCCGTACCGTACTCCGGCGCTCCAATGAACAACAGTTCTCCGCCTTACTATATTTAGAATAGTGGTCGATCCCTCGGGAGTTACATTCGTAACTTAATGTTATGTTCACGCGGTGATATTCTATCTTTCCAAGAGTACTACTCTGTACGCAGTCTATGTCTGGGGAGCATACTTGACAGGAGATAGACACAGGCGCGGTAGAGAGGTCCCCCACTTCGATTCCCGCCCCGTTAGCATCTCCGATCCGAGATAAGGGATTACTCCGTTAGGTCTTTTCGGTCCGGAGCCGGCCTGGACCTACTTACCTTGCTTGTGGACCAGCTGCAGAGCTAACCCTTGTTCTATTGGTTTGGCTACCAAGACGATTTCTTTATGCCCATCAAAGGACCTCAAGATGCCGAAAAACGATACGAGAAATTCGAAAGAACTCATATACGGAACGAGGGCGACCCGTGAAAATACATCGGTTTCTTACTCGTGCAAAGGAACTCTTTCTTGGCAACTTGGACAACTTATAACGATGTTTGTCCCGCATCTCACTAGGAAGATCGGGATCTTTATAAAAGGCTTTCTAAAGCTTTCGTCAATATTTTTAGCCGCGAGCAATCTACGTTTGTGATCTCGTATATTTCGCTTCTCCGACATCTTACTGAGTTTCCCCCTCATCTTTTGGCAAAAAGCCGCTCCACGGTGGTAAAGTCTCATCTTGTGTGTTGGCCGAAGTGACAATAGTCACATTGAACCCTCGAATATGTTCGAAGATTTCGAAATGATCTTCCAGTTCTGGGGAGAATTCGCAAAACTCCGTTTCCATCGAGAATTGAATGGAGTTTTCCCGTATTTCGACCGGAGAATCTAACAGAGACATTACTGTCGAGATTCTGACCAAAAAATTAGACATTCCATGCCCTCGGAGAGTGCTTTGTCGTGCTAGGTCACTAACATATCCTTTGTCTTTAAAAGACCCCAGATTGGATCGAAACGACTTTCCAGTCGAACCCCTTTGTGTCTGTATGAATTTCTGACCGCGCGGAATCTCCATAGCCAATTTTCCATTTTTGATTATGAAATCATAGGGTGCCTTTGGTACTACTCTTATTTCACACGATCCAGGAACTTCCATAACGTTGGCGTGATTTGGTTTGAGCAACGGGTCTTGACGTGATACATCTTCGTAATGAAAATGAAGTGGCATAATTGTCCGATTTATTCCTTGATCTTCGTTGAAGACTGACTCCTCCTACTCCTCCTTCTCTTATCCTCTATCTAGCTCGTCGTTGGTCCTTTTGACATAACATTCTCAGCCGCTCAAGAGTCAAGAGACTGACCTATCTCTCTCTTTAAAATTAAGTAGCAGAGTGACTACTGATTTCTGCTCGTAGTTTCTCTTAGTGTACTCGTGATAGAGTACTCATGCAATAGCGCTTACGGCAGCTCGTAGCTATTGTATGCTGTATGCATGGGGGTAACGAGATATTGATTGCACGGCAGTTAGGAGCTCATAGTTTCTCTCGCGGTAGTGCGAGCACGCCGCTCTACATTCAAGCAGCCGTCCCACAGCCACACACAGTCTTACAAAAACTACGAACAGCCCAGCAACCAACCGAGTTAGGGGCGCAGCCACCAGTCAATCCTGCCACGGTGAAGAAACAACGTAAGAAGTTCGACCCGCTGCCGGGTCCCCTGTCTCAGTTACTCCCTCAGCTGATGGCAGCCAACCTCGTTGCTCCTATACCACTCAAGCCGGTGACGAATCCGCCACCTAAGAGCTATAACCGCCTATTGTGAATATCACTCGGGGGGTGCGGGACACTGGACCGATCGTTGCTTTCCCTTAAGGCAAAAAATCCAAGACCTCATTGATCAAGGTACTCTAAACTTCCATTCCAAGAAGGACTCGACATTGTGCAGAATTCATCCCTACTTCACGGAAGCACTGAATCTGGCCCGTCTATCAACAACATCTTCGACGGGCTCATAACCTTCGATCCATCTCAGTTGATCACTCTTCCGAGAGCCCGAGTCCGAATATGGTTAACCAGAGAAGAATACACATTAGGGGTCAACGCTATTTATCAATTCAGAGAAAGATCAGTCAGACCTCCCTCACCAGAAGAGCAGAGAAATATCTATGAAAGGAACCTCGTCAGATGTCACTGAAACCGGACAGTCGGCAGCAGAGCGGAAATGGTTGGTAGCAAGAGTGGAACAGTTAACAGCAGATATGGAACAGATGAAAGGACAGATGCAAATGATGGCTATATTGCTTCAGAGTCGAGGATATCAGACTACAGCCAATCCCGAACCACAGCTACAACCAATCAATCGGGAACCAAGCCTCCCAGTCTTTCATCAGGCTACCCCCACTCCGTTAGTCATGACTCCGCAAAGGTACCAAGAAAGAGACAGAGCTTCAGTAGGAATACGGGTAACAGGAAACAAGGTTGAAGTTAGTCAGACAAGCACGGTTAATCGCCCGTCAAATTAAATCAACCACACCTTCTACTTCTATGTCAACTTATACCTCTTTCATTGAAAAGGATTTTGGCTCTACCTCCTATTTCTTTCGAATTCTAATTAAAAATCTCCAGACTCGGAAAAGTAGCTACTATACCTCATAGTAGCCCCCCAGGAAGATCTACAATGTCCTTTCCTGTGAATGAATAGGTTGGAGAATATTTATACGTTGATGCGGGCCTACCACCAAATCTCTGCAGTGAAGTCCTTTGCCGGATAGCTACTGACCAGGAAAGCTTGCTTTTTCCAAAAGGATGGCCAATTATGAATGCCCCGATTATAGATTCTCTGTGTTTTGAAACCTTTAGGAAACATTAAGATAGAAGAAAGGGTTCATTTCCACGATCCAGGGGTCTCTTAACTACATGAATTGATCAAGCAAGATGAGTCCAACCTTCCTCTTCAAAAAAAGACTTTTCAGGGTTAGCGATGACTACTGGTTATCCCTGACCGGGCGGCAGAGGAAGCTCTATCCTAACAAATTGTTGAATGTTAGCGTCATGCGGTACTCTTTCATTACTGTTTCATACTGGAATGGCGATCGCTCAACTCTTTGTCTGTTCACGGGTATTGAGAAGGAAGGACGCTTTTAGGGAGGTCTAGCTCAGTAATTGGAATCTTGATAGATGAGCTTCTGAACTCAACTATCTGCTTCGTCGCTTTCCTAAACCTAAGAGGGCACAGAAGAAGAGAGGTATGAATTTACCTTCGGCAGTGGACGGCTAACAACCTTCCTTTCCTGGCTATCAAGAGTGATAAAATCCGTTTCTCCCAAGCGGGAAAGAAGGAATTGACTTGCCGATTGAACAAAATGGGCTATCTCAATGTGAGAAAAGTGCGTTTTCCCGGCTTGTGATAGGATTTTCTTTCATAGATGGGAATTCCTTTTGAGCAAAGTCCCAAAACACCGTATTTTTTGTTGATCGGAACTGATAGGATTAGAAAAGCTGTAACTAGACTCTTTCTTAGTGGGCCGAATCCGACGGGCACAGAAGAAGAAGAAAGGGGAAGGGATGAATGAGTAATTCGATCTCTTCCATTGAGGGATAGCACCTACAGTCAGAATGAGATCTCTTCTTTCAGGTAGGTATCATATATAAGAGAACGGCTGCTAATAGGCCTCCTTGAAGCCTTGCTTACTTTACCAGGGGCAGCTCAGTCGAACTGATAAGCCAAGTGATCGGTACAGTCCTCACCACTCCATTTGGAATCTCAGGCCAAGTGAGAAGCGAGGAAACTTCTTGAATCACTTGTTTTAGGCTCGGGAAATGAAAATCATTGGTCCGGTAAAGTCAAGCGAAGGAGAAGGGTTAGTCCGGGTCCGGATCAAGAGATAGGGTTGGGAAACCTCCTCTACTCACTGCGAGCACTATATATACTATTTCTTAGAAAAGTGGGCATCATCCGAAGGGGCGGCTATCCGATTCCGGCTTGAGATATATGAATAGGCTCAATAGAAAGAAGGGGCCTACGATTATGCTTTCACGGCAGGGCCTACAATTATCTTTGCGAGCACCACTATACTATAGATTAGGCAGAAAAGGTTTCACGGCTTAGGCAGAAGAAGCCATTCCCTACCTCATCCAGATTGAAGATTTTATATGAACAAGGAGTTCTTCTATCACACCGGAGTTTCGATTGATCATAGAGGGTCCGATGGGATGAGGAAAAGAAGATCACTCGACCACAGGGAGGGGCTTAGCGCAAGTAGAAGCCATGGTAGCTTACACCATAACAGCAGGCAGGTAGAAGGAGAGAGCCGCTATCGCCCTAAGCAGCAAGCGCTGAATCAACGCAAAAAGAATGAAGCTGAAGACCAAACTGAAGAGTTTTAAGGATTCCAGTGAATCACCATAGAAAATCCGGCCCGATAAGTTTTTGATTCCGCATCTCGAAAAGCACCCTCCAAGTTTGACACCAACCTCGTCTTATATACGAAAATTCTGCCGTCTGCAGGTCCTCAATCTTCACGCGACAGCAACGCAACCTCCTCGCAAAGGAGACGCTCATTTCGACCCAACTACTCTCACCCTGTCGAGGCCCGAGTAAGGGTTTTGGTGGGGAAGGAACTTGTTAAGCCATAGAGTCTTGTTATTCCCGTCTGCCGCGCGCACCTCATTTATTTTCATGAATGTCGTAAGTGAAAGGTGTTGTTAACATAAGTTTGATTTGCCAGCCTTGGCCTAGAGCAATGGAGAGGACTGACTGTTCGTATAGTAGTTGGGGGTTTGACAACCGGCTCATAAACATGCCATTAAACGCTAAGAAAACAGCCTTATCGTGAAAGTCCCTCAGTGGATTAATTCTTTGTGTTGTGATCTTTCCTTGACAAGAGAACTGAAAGCCCCTCAGCAGAATATTATGGACTTCAACCCCATACAGTCAGGATGAACTCATCAACAGGATGTCCTTAAAACCTTTCAGTGAGATCCGCGTGAGGAGGAGGTTCCAAGGGGCATACATTTCTCCGACCAGGTCAAGTTGCACTTTAAGATTATGGATGGAGATACTGTTTTCATCAGCAGACCGCCAATGACCCACATACATTCCCTGCCAGCACTTTAGTGAAGATAAATCCTAAAATATGTGGGCCTTTGAGTGCCGACTTTGATGGTGATTGCATTCACCTATTCTATCCCCAGTCCCTTGCTGCAAGAGCAGCAGTCTTGAAGCTTTTCTCAGTAGAGAAAGAGTTGCTTAGCTCTCATAGTAGCAATCTCAATTCGCAACTGATCACTGATTCGCCTTCGTCACTGAAGACCATGTGGTTGGCTTTTTGGACAGAGCCGATGCTCAGTAATTAGCTATGTTCGCAACATCTTCTTTGTCACAGCCTGCTTACTGAAGGCTCACCGCCCTGGCCCGCTTCGGATTGCTCTGTAAATACTACCCCGACTGCTTCGCCTGCTCGCTTTGACTGCTCTGGGGGACAGATACCTGATCAGTAAAAGAGGCATACTAAAAAGGTTGATTTCGATAAGAATGTTGGGCAGTCCATGATTAATAAAGTTGCAAGCTTCCTCTTGAAGGGTCCTAACCCAATTCTCAAGTTCTTCAACTCCTTCGAAATCTGTTCTCCGAAGGTTGTAGTCTTGGTTGCCATAAATCCGTATGAGGGGGTGGTTCATTCGACCTCTATTAGGGAAGTTCTCGTCCGCTCGTCGAAAAGATTGTCTGAACCTGGAACGTTGATCAAAGAAAACTTAATGGCCATCCTGTGTTATGACGTTTTCCTTGGTCTACGATTCCACGCCTGGAGACTTTCTCAAAGGAAATGTTTCAGGCCCTCAATGAATAATAGGATAATTCTGGAGATATTTTTCTTTGCCAGCAATCTAAGCAGGATTACCCATCCAACGCATTTCATCCCACGTAGGAAGCTTGCATTCACGAGTATCTCTAAGCTTTTGTGTGACATGGATCTTCCTTCTATCTCCGAGGTTGCGTATATAGAAGATGGATTGGTTTGGTTCCGATGGCCTCATATCTCCCACCCAATTTGAAGGTGGGTCAATGGACATTAGATACGTGATAACACTTGTGGTTAATCGCCTTCACTCTCGGGGTTCAGTACCTGCCTCTTGGTGTCCAATACCCAGTGATGGGAGAAGGAGTGGGAGACGAAGAGAGAGAAGATGGTTGCTTAGCAGCGGAAGCTGGGGATCGAGAAGCGGAGGGAGAGCTTAGGCTTGAAATGGAGCTAGGATACCTGTCTTTTTCCCTCCGAGTCGCCTTGGATCCGAGTCTTTCTCTTTCTCTTCTCCTGGACCGAGCACCGAGACCGAGGAAAGAGAGGCAGGATACGAGTCTGATGAGATCAGAGCCAGTGAAGAGAAGAGGAAAGGCAAGAGACGGACCCAGGAAGAGAATGACAGCAGAGGGAGGACGGGGGAGGATCGGAGGACAGAGAAGAGGGACCGAGGCTCAGACCAGACCTGGAGGCAGAAGAGACTGGCGGGAGTAGAGGAAGAGCCAGACTTAGAGCTAGGATCCGATAGAGAGGGACGGAGAGGCTGGAAAACTCCAGGGCGCGCTTACTTGACTGTAGGCGATAGGGCGATACGGCTTTTCAGGGGGGGCCAAGAAAAAGGGAAGGAGATATGGAGCCAGTGAGTGGCAACTGGCTCTTCGGTGCTATCAAAAACAGCCTTCTATGCGCTATCAGAGCCACTCGTCCCTTCTCCTTTCCTTTCAGTCAAGGTCTAACCTCGCGTAGCTAATGAAAGGGAATACCTTAGAACAGAACCGACTATAAGCCCTGAGAGCCAGCAAGCAAACCCCCCTTACCAACCTCTTAATCTATAAAAAAAAGCCCTTTCTCCTTTGATCGGGAAGCTGGTGTAGAGAGGTGGTGGGGGCGGCATAAGATCGCACGGGTCGGGCTCCCCATTTCTTCTTGCTTTTCCAATTTTCCTTCTCCGCTCTGCTCTCTTAACGTAATCCTGGGGAGTGGGCTTATGCTTATAGTCCAGCCTTTCAAGCCCTACTAAGTAAAAGAAAGGGGGATCGTGCCTTGGCAGAATTACCGGCACAAGCCTTCCTTGTAAGCTAATCCCCAGACCCAGCCTTACTCAAATAGGGGTGCAATTTCATCTTCGCCAGCATTTTCCACCCGGGTGAGCTCGTCTTCATTCTTTTGGGTGGCCTCGCGTCGAGGGGGATACTATTGACTGTCTCGAACTGATACGATAGGAATTGAAGTTCCGACTCTACATGCTGCACAACTTCTACCTTTCTTGAGCCTACTTTTTCGTCATCAGCCAAGATAGTGACTAGCTGGTCGTCGATAACGAACTTACCCTTTGGTGCAGCGTAGATGGGCCTTATGGGGAAGGGCCCTTCTGAATGGAGCCAAAGTCTTCCCAAAAGTGAACGATGCCTCGATATCTACCACATTCAAACTGATCTTGAACTGGTACGGCCCGATCACAACGTCAAGTTCAATTACTCCAACAGTCTGGCGGACGGAATTTTCGAATGCTCGGACCGTCATCGTCTTTCTCTTCATATCTCCATGCCCCAGCCTCAGGGCCTTTACACTGCTCAACGTGCATTCAAACCACTCCCATTATCAATCAACACTGCAGGTACTTTCTGGGCCCGACAAGACACCAAAATAGAAAGCGGGTGCGTTTGCTACGTCTTTGTCCTCAACTGGTCGGACAAAGTTGGAAAAGAAAGCGATACGGTGTATCTTTACTGGGTACGATGAGCAGAAGAAAGGGTGGAGATGTGTTGATCCCACCACCAATAAAGCATACGTCTCGCCGCATGTTGTCTTTGATGAGGCATCATCATGGTGGTCTACCGAGAATGTAGTGTTGCCGGACTCGGAGAGTTTAGACACGAGTATGCGAGCGCAGTTACCAGAGCGGCAGGAGGTTTCTGTCGGGAGCGACTCGAAACCTGTAGAGTCGCCAAAATCGAGTTCACGAACTGGCAGTTCTTTGAGCCCCATTTGATAGAAGACAGGTGTTCGCGAGGTTCAAAGTCCAAAGATCATAAGCCAGGAAAAGCCTTCCCCCAGAAGTGGAGAGAGTAGCTCACGAACAGAGTTGCGAGATAGTCGAGAGAAGAGACCACTACCAATGGAAGACATCACGACTGAAAATCAGCCAAGTCTCAGAAGGTCTTTGCGGATCAAGAAGTCTAATCCGAAGTATATGCAGGCCGACTTTGCAGACGCTGTCTCACTTTCACAGTGTTGTGTGTCCGAGATCGGGAAAGGAAGCATTCCGTGATGCTTGGGCTTGGCTTGGAATGTGGAATTTCATTCATGTGGTGCAGGGGCAGGGAAGACTGAAGGCAGGGGAACGGTGTAGAGAGACGCCATAGAGAAAGGCATTTTTGACGTCCATCTGCCCAGGACTGACTTGTTGTTAGAGAGATGAGCACTCGCACAGCAGTTATCTTTGCCACGGGACTAAACGTCTCGTCGTAGTCAATCCCGTACTGCTGTGAGAAAGCACGAGCAACCAATCGCGCCCGTTCGACTGATCCATCACTTCGTCGCTTCACCTTGTATACCCACTTGCAAGAAATTGGCTTGACTCCAGCAGGCAATGGAACAAGGTCCCATGTCTCATTCTTTTTTAGGGCAGAAATCCCCTCGCACCTTAGCGCTGCCTCTGGTTTTTCGTCTTGTGCAGCCTTTTTTTGTTTTGTCTATTTTTTTTTCCTTTACTTTCCCCTTCCTCCCCTTTGCCATTGTCACTACTGGTACCTGACCCCGTCGGCTCGACATTTTTGCACGACCCTTACTCAATAGGGCAATGAAAAGAGGAGAACGAGGACAGCTGACTACCGCTAAAAGTCAGACTACGAGTACACATTGTATGATTGAAAACTGCCGCTGTGTACTAGCCGGTGCTTGCAGGTCTGACGGGTGCCTTCTCTCCAACAGCTGCTTCAATCAATGTTAAGTCTGACTACGAGGCTTCTTAGCCCGCAGCTGACTACTTATTGAAAGACCGAACAGGAAATGAAAAGTCGTACTACAACAACTGTAAACATTACCTCCCCGCTCTGACTTTGATCGACTTGCCCACACAGCGTCTTTTTTGAGAGAAGAGGTCAAGGGGCTAAGTGACTCTCGAAAGTCGTCTTTTGTATCGCGTCAAGAGAAATGGCATAGATAAGATCATTGCTTGAAGAGTTTCATTGTCGAATTGATCTCGGAATTTGATCCCAATCCCAAGCTGCCCAAAGGTGCTTTATGAAAGCCGGTCCACAGCAGTGAAAGTACGATTGATTCTGTCGATCGAACGAAAATCGCTTCTTGCTTTTTTTTGCCTTTCTGGCTTGACTACTCTGCTTGCTTAACACAAGTTAACCTTCACGGACTACTTCACCACCCAGCAAGCTCCGGCTCGAAAGCAAGAAGCAACGGATTGAGCTGCGCGAAAGCCGTTGCTCGTTAGCGCTTTAGTTTGATTGCAGGGCGTTTACGTTTAGGCTTTACTAATAACATAGAAAGGGCTTTTCTTTGAGATAATAGAAGGCAAGGCTTTCTTCAATCGGCAAACAAGGGATGGATCGGAAGTCAGATAAGGCTTTAAGAGATAGGGACTCCAGCGGTAAGAAAGAGTCACTCAGTGAATCGGTGGATCACACACTTGTTGGAGACAGGGGCAGGGACACGCCTGACTATTTAGAAAGTATACAAGTGTTGAAAGAGTGAAGTCTGGGGACAACGGTAAACGTGAGGAATGGGATCTCAAAAGCTACCCGCCCTACTAAAAAAGTTCGCAAGCAAGGGACATGCCGAGCACCTACCTTTCCAACTAAGTCCAACGCGATTTAATTGACGATGCGTTCCGTCGTCAGCAAGCGGTGGCCGACAAGGCCCTTTTCCCTAAATATCTTGGGAAGCGAAGAGGACAGGTTTGAAACTCGTTCGGTAAGATTCTCCCGAAGGTAGGCATTTACCCAAGGCACTGATATTATGAGTCTCTCAATTAGGGAGTTGAACTCTTATGAGTGGCCTATGTGAATATGAGCCAAGCCAGGAGCAAGGATTCCTGAAAGTTTCTATATTGCAAGTGCAAGTCGACGTTCCTGATATGAAAGGTGAAAGTGGAGTGAAAGCCGGCTCTAAGCAGGATCCAAAGACGTTCAAATCCAGTTCCAATCTGGGTATAAAAGTGCAGTTCAATCGTCGAAAGTGAGATCTCTTTTAGTCCGGTCTTCTTTTCTCTTTTGAGTCAGGTTCTTAAGACAGGACAGGAAATCGGGTTTGTAAATATCTCTCTTCTGGCCGTTAGTTCGAGATCGAAACTTGACCTGAGATGAGAGAGACTAGACTTCTAGTAACAGTAGGTGCGCCTTCAGTTGAGGAGAGCTGTTCACAAGCAGTGGTTATGAGCTCTTTCTTGTTTCGGTTCAGAAGAGGTAATTCCTTCAGTTGCACTAGTGGATTGAAGAACCTTTTTTTTTAGTGCCAACATGTTGGTTAATGTAATAAAAACACGAATTTCGATAGGCTGGAGGACAGTAGGACAAACGCCTTAAAAGAGAAATGAAAGGCATTTTTCAACTTATAAAAAAAAATCTTTCTTGGCATTTGTATTTGAGAGAGAGAGCTATGCTTAGGTCAGTTCCTTCAGTAAACTTATTTGGTAAGTCAGAAGTTAACTTTAGGTAAGTAAGTAGTCCCAAATTCATAAAACATTCATATCCGGCACTTGAGGAGGTAAATCTTAAGTGTTGGAAGCTACTGCTAAGGTACTCCCCCTCAAAGGATAGGCAATTGAGAGAGAATAGGGCGATAGCGATAGACACAGGAACTGAAATAGACTAAAAGATGACTTCCGTAGAGGAGAGGGGAAACCCGCTTAGATAGGGCGATAGCCCGGTTTTGATTGAATATCCTTTCCTGTGCTTGTCTTGTATTGAGGTATACCGAAGATATGAGTAAAAGTAGGTAACAGAAGGGGGGGGGATTGCTGTTTTTTATTAGTGAGGGCAAGCAGCTTTCATTTTATTAAATAGAATGGTAGGGCTTTAAAGAGTAGGCGGTTCGTATGTTTTTATGACCCCCAGAATAAGAGGATACGCAGAGCAAGAGCTCTTGAAGTCTACCCGGGCGCGCTTCTTCATTCAT